ATCTCTGCATTTCACTATAAAAATTGTTTTTTTGGACGCGATCGAATTCCGCTTTCTTTCTTAAATTGAGAAAGCCCTGGAAATGGTGTGCCCCGGTTGTTTTTGCCTCAGTATAGAAAGGAGAGTTTTCTCTCTCTTGAATGAGACTCGACAGAACCTCCGTGAGAGCTGCATGGTTAAATTCCCATTTCTCTAGATAGACACGAATTATGCCATCGAGGTCAATGGGCTCAATCAAGAATTGCGGAGCTTCTCTCCCATAATAAATGATTTGATAGATATGGCTAATCTGTTCTCTAGTCGTTTCACAGTTGTAGTAATTCAAGAAGTTCCGAACCATGATATCGTATTGACGAAGGTAAGGAGAGGTGGTTCGAAAGCAATCTCGTACATATTCCAGCCATTCCGGGTCCTGGTTTGGTTGATTAAGAAAGTGATTAAGAAGGTCCATTTCAAAAGGGCTAATACCAAAGATGGTATTTTGAAATAATACCATCTTTAGGTTGTGATAAAGGAGAGAGCTCCCGCGAAAACAAATAAAGAAAAAAAAAATCAATTCAAAGCAAAAAACAATCTGTTGAAACCGCGCATTCATCACATAGAAAAAATATACTCTTCCCTCCAGATGAAATAACCACTTCTTAACAATATAGAAAGTCAAGAGGAAAAGGCATGACCAGAAGAATTGTGTGAAATAAGTGAATTTATCCAGTTGAGGCATGATTGATTGAGAAAAAATGATTCCCTCCAGACAGCTTAACTCCGTCAAGCCTGTAGGAGTAGTGAAGAACTAGAAACACTTTTGTTGGTTGTTGACCAACGGAAAGCATGGGAGAAAGATGCATAAAGAAAGAAATGCAGCTGCAGGCACTCGACAACAACAAGAGAAAGACCAGTCACTGAAGACTAAGCCAATCAACATTAAGAAAAAGGGATAAGCAACGACACCTGTGAACTCACGGATAGCCTTGTGCCCTCATTCGAACTAGGCTACGATCTTTCTTCTCTTATGATATTTCTAGTAAGCGTCACAAAGAGCTTATTCTATCCCCCCCTTATTAGTAAAAGGAAAGCAGTGACACCGCTTACGAGAGCAAGGGATGATTAGTTATAAAATCTTGAACATGAACAAGGGTAGGAGCGATTACTGATTCAATCACACCGGAGACTTTCACAGCTACTATCACTCTAAGAACGGGTATTCATCCCAGAGTTCCTAGGCAAAGAAAGTCAAGCAGGATCGGATTCAGTTCCCCTTCTAGCGGCGGTTCCTGATTCAATTGTAAGTGGTACTCTTGATTCAATTCCACCAAACCCGAAAACAGTTCCATAGGAGCTTGCATTCGAGTCCTTTTCTTTATATATGATGTCACTTCTTTCCCCTGCTTTTCGTGAAGTTCCGAGCCTGAGTTCAATCCCAAAACCAAAAGTCCATCCCAGCTGTCAAAAGATCTATGTGCAAGGGACGAAGAATGCTTAAAATCCCGGTTATTCCTCTCCAAAGAAATCCCCGTATTCTATTCCTCAAGTCCCACATCGGCTTGATGCCATCTTCATGAAGGAGAATGCCCCTTCAGCGTCTGCTAAGATTAACTGTACAAAATCGGATGCTGTCAAATTTGCCTTAGTGCAGTTACTCTCTTTACTTTCTCTCAGTGAAGTTCCTAAATAGGAATATTTTTTAAAAAAGCTCTCGATTCAAAAGGAATTTCTCGAGTAAGATGAATGTGTAGCTTCTTCTCAAGCAGTAGCACCGGCAACTAAAACAGTCTTCTATCCAACACCGGTTACTTCTATAAGACAAGAGCTCCTAATGGAACAATTACCTATTCTATCTGATTCACTGCCAATACCCAGAAAATCTGGTATTCAGATTCAATTGCGACAAGAGCACGTTCGAGAGCAGGGGGCAGAAAGACCTTCTACTTCTATTGCATCAACAGCTGATTCAATTGCTATCAGTTCTAAGCCTTAGTCATCTATTCGATCAATGCAGCCTTACGACTGTTCTTTAATCCATTATTTTATTTGCCGCATTTCATAAAAAAGGAAGAGCTAATCTTTCTACTCTACCAGTTTTATGAAATATCGAGTTACCTCCCCCTTATGGATTCTCTTTCGGATAGGCCCTGAAAGGAGGAGGAAGGCTGGTCTGCTTGGGTAGCTCAATTCCAAAGCGTAGCTGAAGCTGGGGTGGGGCTAGGCATAAAAGCTTTCGCGGAATAGGAATAGCGAATGCAGGCACAAGAGAAAGGGTAATTTACCTTTTTAACTAATGATGAATTCTGACAGCTCTTGCCGGGACGTTTTCTAACTTTAGGAGCACAGGCTAATTCCATCGAGTAGGTCTTTTGTCTAGATCTTCTCTTTATCTTTCTCACCCATACCACCCTATTTAGATTTAAGTGCACCGCTTGCTTTCTTTCAGAACCTCGCCTTTGAGAAGCGGGTTGTCTTTCGTCGGACTTATATATACCCGAAAGTTCGGTTAGAGCTAGCAGCTTACCCTATTGAACTTTTGAGGTTAACCTAACCGGCAACAGAAAGATGCCCTGCCCTTCTAATTGAAAGCGGGAAGCCGCGAGCGATGACTTATTCTCCTACGTAAATAGCTTTTGGAAATCTTACCCTTTTATTTTATGTCCATCCGAAAAATGAAATAATTCAAAAGTGTGATTTAAATTAACACCCAACCTTCGACACAGGATAAAGGTCTCCTCTTTCTTCGCTTCGGGGACGGAGGTCCTACGGTAGGTAACAGCAGGCACAAGCAACTTGAGTTAGGGAGGCCCCTCTGTAATGTAACTTAATTAAGGAGGTAGGCGGCTTATCAACTTGACCTTACCCCTTATTGATACTCTTAAGCCCTCGCTCCAAGATTTAAGTTTGAATCAGAGAAAAAAGTCTCTTAACGAAAAACGGCTTTTGATCGGTCCCTGAAAAGCGTGATGTGGCTTAAACGCCCCGCTATTGGCTTTCTCAGCCTTTGTTTCAGCGGATTCTGATGCTTCAGCCTCTTCATACTTTCGATTTGGAAATTCTCTTTCTAGCCAACCTCCCTGGATCTTAGGATTCGGGGTGAGAAGGTGATTCTCACTGGGTTTCCGAACCATTCTAAGAAAGGCATTCGCTTGCTGATGCAGCTGATTCAGCCTCTGCTAATGCTTTTGTCTCAGTCTTCCGATTAAGCAGATGGCACTTCTTCCTCACCCTTGGAACCGACCGAGGCCCTATCCTTCCCTGTAATGAGACGAAGGAAGCGAAGCGGGCTGCTTGTCTTGCCTCGAGCCCTTTAGAGAAGAGAGAGGTACTGCTCTGGACTAGGATGGTGCTGCTCTGCTTAAAACTAGGCTAGGAAATGGGCCTCCCCCTCTACTCTAGGGTGCTTACACATTCTCTGAAAAAGGAGAAGACTTTTTTCTTATGCTTTACGGGTACGGGATGGGATCTTTGTTTCTGGGCTCTCAGAGTGGTCGCAGGTTAATATATCAAGCTTGGGACTGCTTCCCTCAGATCAGACTGGACTTAGGTTACCTACTTACTCAAGCTGTGAATCCTCATAAGAGGAAAGCAGCAACTTTCTATTTATAGAAGGTAGATTAGTTCTTTCATATCCGATCATTGCATAACTAGAAAAAGGGGATTGCAAATCAAATGGAAAAGCCCCTTTACTAGGTTGGGCTACTTTAAAAGACACCTACGCCTTCAAAGAAAGCCTATTTGAGACCACTTACTAAGGGCAAGTCTTAGTTTCAGTCTGTTCCCTTTCCTCTTAGTGTAAGTTCCCAAGGCGCAGGTATGATGCATACCAAAGGAAATTCCAAAGGCTGAGTTTAAGATCCCAAGGAAGGCAGAGTTGAAGTATTAGGTTAGGTCTCGAGGGCAGTGTCTAAGTGCAGGTCCGTTCAGCCGTTACCGGCCTATGTTAAGTAAGGGGGAAAGCCACCATTATTATTGGTCCGGTCATCGGGAACACATAATGCATGTATTGTTGTTTCAGTTATGGTGCACCCACCTCACTCAAACCGGTTTAACACTTCGGCCACCACACTTTGGTAACACTTAATGGATGTGTCATCAACAAGTTAAGCCTCCTGGTACTCTTCCAGGGTAGGGGGAGGAGAGGCGATATCAGTCCCCTTCCTAGCGGTAGCGTCCCTGTATGTTTTCTTCCTATTACGGAGGGGAAAGGTAAAACCTTAGCACAAGGTAATCGGTAGCACAAGGTAGAAAGCCAATATAACTAAAACCAAGCTCAAAGGATATTATACCAAGTTAGGCATCCAAGACAAGTCGCAGAAAATAGGGGGTTTAGGGGGCCCTATCCAAAGCATAATCTCTTGTGTATAGTGACCTAAGCGTGAGTCTAAGAGAAGAGGTAAGGTACAAATCCAATTCAAATGACTATAGTCAGGCCTAGCCAGGAAGGCTTATTCTCCTATCTATGCGGCGCACAGGGTGCGGGCATTCCATGAGATAGCTCACTGAAGCCTTTTTCTTGCTATTCCACCGGGATGGAAGGAAGCTTTCACAGATCCTCACAAGAAATTCCTGGCCCTCTTTTCCTTCTTCTTCTTTTTCAGCTCCTTCTCCCCTTTGGGCTTTATCGCCTGTCGCTTCTCAGTTTTCACCCCCTCACCAGAGTCCTCGTTCTGTAATTGCTATAAGCTGTAAAAGGTAGTACCATCTGTCAGCGTAACTTTGATGCACTGCTCTTCCCCATCAGTCTTAAGTTTCTTCTGATCCCTCTCGCTAGGCTCTGCTTCATCTCGCTTCATCAGGTTTTCAACTCTCTCGCTGGACTTCTCTGCATCTTCCTTCATTAAGTCCCCCCAACGAGGAAATAAACCTGGACCCTCTTTCAATGAAAGCTCTCCATCCTCGGCAAACTCCGAATAATGGATAGCGTCAGCAAAATGGATTTCAGATCTTTCGAAGGAAGTGCTCCCCGCAGGTACTCATACCTCTTTTCCTTTGATTCTACCTTTAATACATTGATGGTATGTCGATGGGACCGCTTGGTATTTATGAATCTATGGTCTGCCCAGAAGAGCGTGATATGTCGTCGGTGCAAAAACAACCTGGAACTCTATCGGACTCTTGAAAGGTCCAACGTTGCAATTGACTCTGACCATCCCATTCCTACAAAAATGGATTTGCCAATTCGAACTAAAATAATATACCTCGATAGGTGCTCCTCCAATGTTTTCTTTGGGAATGCCTAGCGCTTCAACAGTGGACATAGGTATGAGATTGACTGCGGAGTCAGGATCAACCATCACTCTCTTCACGGCCACCCCATTCATCTCTGCTTCAACATACAACGAACGGTTGTGGAAGGGGCGCCAACATGCCATCATCGGTGAAAATGACAGATTTCAGCTTCCCGCGAGTCACTCGCCGAACTCCTTCAGCCATGCAACACTGTGCAGAATTCAGGTGCAATTGCTACTCGCCAAGGCTTTCACAGCATCAGCCCTAACGGATTTGGTGAAGCATACTATATATAAATATAAAAACGCCAGGAGTTTCTTATTTTTCTTCAACCTTTCTTCGATAGGCTCAGAGGTATCAACCCTATGATATTCGCTTGGGGCTCCTCGTTGAATCTTTTCTTCAAAGGCGACCAAGCACTTCATGTTCGCCACCGCCTTTCCCTTGTGCCCTGGAAATGGATTAGCATCCACATTGCCTTGAAGCCTAAGCTCTCCTGACCTTATCTTCTTGTCAAAAATATCCCATAGCACGATGGACTGTTATGTGCTATGGGATATCTTCCTGTGATAGATACAGAATCGCGAATGCTTGAAGAAGCCAATAGCCTACAAGGTTGCCCGCAGACTTGCTTGACCTATTGAAATGCCAGTATAGACTTCTGGCACACGGTCGGCTAGCTAAAGGTCAGCTTCGGTTCTAGGCAAAGATCCGCCAGTAGCAGTTCCTTTCCCAGTTCCCATTCAACATTCATTCAAAGTATTCTCCCGCTTCAACCAGCTGCTTTGCGGACTGCTCTTGCTCTTACTGCTGCTTCCTATGCTTTCTGCTTCTGACTACTTGCCTTTCCAACTACGACTTTCGACCAGACTACTAGCACTAATGATCTTACTTCTGACCTGACTTCCCTTTCTGACTAAAGCTTTCGGACTACTGGTATTAAAGGAGCTTACTTCCCTTTTGAACTAGCTCCGTCCCTTGCTTCGCCCACTACTGCTAGAGTACATAAGACTTGGTACACTTAGTAAAGGAGAACACCAGCACCTTGTATAGGTTGGGTTGCTGGATACGGGATCCTCGTAGTAGGCTGGAATCCGTCAACAAAGACTTTCCTTTCTGTCTACGATTCCCGTCTCTTAATGAAATATGCTATGCCCGTCCCGTCTGCTAACGCTTATCGGTCTCAACTCTATCAATAGGTCTTCTCTCGCTAGCTCGTAATGAGGAAAACCTTATTCACGGCCTCTTTATGAGCCGAAATCGCGAGTTTAATGGGTCTCATAGGTCATGGTCTTCTCAAAAGATCGAAAAATCGCTTTATTTTCGGGCATAGGAGTTCGATTTCAATATCGACTTGTGGTTAGCACTCTTCTGTTCAATCCTTTCTCTCCCCGTCCTTCTCTTTCTCACTGCTAGGGTAAGGATCGTATCTGTCTTCCATGTTTAAAACAATGTAGCTTCTTGGTCGGCCTGGCTAAAAGTAAAGAATTGAGCTACTATAGCTGGAATACGGGAATCCATAGGAACCATAAATCGAAAACAACAGTGGTTCTCGATAAAGAGAAATATGACCCAGACTAGGTAAGACTTTCCCGGTTTAGGAGGGAAGCTCCTTCTCCTGGTAGTCTTCCTTATGGTTCGATCTAAAGACAAGACAATAAAGAAGCATAGAAAGGAATTCTTAGTTTCTCACGTTTTGCATATAGAAGTTGATCGGACAGACATTCATCAACATGATTCATTTCAATATGAAGAGATGAGGTATTCACTATCGCGTTAGCCGAGGCCCCTCTTTTGCGACTCCTCGTTCAGTTCACGAGAGCCCGTATCTTCACGACGGAATTGGGCTGCGTCTATCCTTGTTCTTCTACTCGCAGGCAGGGCTGCTCTTGCTATTGTTGCTAGGGTCCTCTTCTTCTCGGGAAAGGGCAGTTCCAAAACCAGACCAGATTGAAGGACTTCGAGCTCCGTTCCTTCTCATCCCGTGGCATCGAACGTCCCCTTCCTCAACAGCTTGAGAAAGCATTCAAAAAAGTGGCATCTCTTACTGGTGAACCATCACTCGAACCTGGAACCGAAGGACTTGCCTTTTCGTTGAGCTAGGCCAGTAAACTCTTTTAGGAGTTCCAAAGACGACATAGATGACCGAGGCCCTTCTAGATGGAGCCAGGTTAGGTCACTTCGATCGCTTAAGCCCTTACTGCGATAGAGTAGGCCACTTTAGTCGGCAAGGTTCTATGGTCTAGAATTCTGCCACCCGTGAAAGAAAGATGTTAAGCAATCCCCGATTGAGGAGAAAGAGCCAGCCGTAGTCCCACTAATGTAATACGGGCCAAGCCTTCGAGAGTCATCCTTATTGCTAGGGTTTCCACTCCTTTTCATGGTCTCCTCAGATAAGGCATCTCGCTAACCTCCCTTCTATGCTCCGTGGGTCCTTTGTTACCTAATTCCCTTAAAGACGGAATTGCTCCTAGTCTTTACCCAACCCTGAGACTCAATAAGGATATTGTCTCTTTGCTTAAGCACGAGATTCGACAGTTGTGATTCCGCTTTACGTGATAGGAAAGCTGTCCTTTGGGCAGGCCCTATTTAGGTCGGTGAAGTCGATGCATACCCGTATTATCCCGTTTTTTCTTAGGTACCGCCACGATGTTGGCCACCCCACTCTGGATACTAAACTCCCCCTAATGAAACCGACATCCAGCAACTTCTGTACCTCGTCCTTAACAGCTTGTTGCCATTCAGGAGCAATTCTTCGGGCGGTCTTCTCAAACGGCGAAGCCGACGCTACAGTCCCACCCGTCCGGACAGTAGCTAACCTAGCCAAATAGTCAAGCTAGGCAAGCGATTCTCCTCCAGGAGGCAAGGGATTGCTGCTTCCACAGCTGTCTCCACTCGGTCAAATGAATTGTGGCCTGGTGGGAGGGAAAAGTCAACCTTCCCTGAAGCCGAAAGCGGCTAGAGCAAGATCGACTGAGTACCAGTACTGCCTTGCCCAAAGCTACCAAAGAAAGTGGAACCCTTGAAAGAGAGACGTAGGCCCGAAAGCAAGAGAAAGAGTTTCCCACTGGAACTGGAGTAGCGGAACTAGCACGACGAACAATGCTCGGCACTCTGTCATGTGAGCCCCTCTCATTCTCTAGTTGCCCTATAGTTGCGTTGCCCTGTAGTTGCATTCTTAGCTCTCACCGCCTTCTCACGCTAATGAAAGCCCTTACAGAACAACTACTGCGAGAGCCTTTCCTTCTCCGATACGGAAGGGTACTGGTCAAAGTCACTTTCCAGAAGAGACCAAACTTCCTATTTGTGACTCTTGCCAACAATTGGTTCTTTAACTGGCACTTGACTCGAACCGCTTGCCATATCTAAACTAGCTACTGGCAAAGAGGGAATTGATTCAAGATCCCCTTGCGCCCTACAACCCGAAAGTGATTCTCTATCAAAGCACCTGCGGTGGGCTTAGCTGACTAACGAGCATCAAAGACCTGAGCTTACCGCTACGAGTAGATTCGTAGAGTAGACTGAATAGCCCAAGCTTACCCAGAGTTTCTATGACCTCCCTCGAGTACAGTACAGGCTACGCTAGCAAAGGTACACGGAAGGGAGACAAAATCCACTACTGTTCCCCCGCTTTCAGTCGGGAGTAGTCACTGCTCTATAATCCGATCTAGGTGGTCCCTCATCGAGGAAAGCAGCATTCGATGAAACTTCTTCTTGCCTTCGACGAGTTTCAGAGTGCTCTCGATGGCTACTTTTCGATTAGGCGAGCTACCCTTCATTCAGTCGATTATGGATTGAGAGCCAGAAGAATCCCTTCCAGTATCTTTCCATAGTGGAAGCAGAGGTTACAGAGTCAAAGATGACAGTATAGCTAGGACATGTAAATGATCCTGCAGAAGCAGATCCTATAGTTTCCAGATGTTTAAGATCTTCTAGATCCTGCACCAACCAATTCCAGACTTTGTTGACCGAGAAACAAAGGTAGAAGAGGTGGAGGCAAAGGAATTCGTTTCAGTTGGACATAGACTATGATAAGTAAGGTGTTACCTGCTGGCCGATAAAGCACATGAAGTGGACTAGTCGAAAGGCTGCCACAAGCAGGGCTTGACTTTCGTTCTAGTAGCGGAGTCCCTAACGAATATGGTTGAAACAGTTCTAGATCGAGACCTACCTCCTTGGAGAGATAGGGATAGTTACTTGAATTACTTTACTGCTCCATCGCTAACTCCTTGGGTGAAATACTTGCTGACTTCCCTTTCTTTACACCTCGATCGCCTACTCTTTCTAACACTTGACCGGATGGGGAGTTCATTAAGATTAGAAGTTGGCATTGTGGCACCTGCTTTGTTCCACTCAGAGGGGACCTCCTTTAGGAACCCACAACAACACAAATTCTATGAAAAGGATGTCATTTTGAGGTTTGTAAGCCGGTTGAACTTGCTTCTGAAGCCAGTGCCTCAGATTAGTAACTGTAGCCATGAGGAGTGCCACCCCAGACCCTAAAGGGCTAGCCAAGTGTTTTTTAAAGCCGTCATTTATTGAATAGAGATTCCTTCGGACCGTGCCCCTGAGTTGTGGAGCGGATAAATCAAATACTACTCACTATATGCAAAAAGAGGGGCTTTAGCAGTTTTCCTTCCGTTTAGCGAGGAATGCTATCAATAATCCCCTAATTAATCCCTTGTTTACTAGCTGTTTGGCTCTATTCTCCACAATTGAGTCTCTACCTCGAGTGCCTTCCTCTAGATCTATCCCTGGATCCTGATAGGCATCTTTCTGGCTATATTGATAGATCTTCTAGCGTCAAGTGAGGTGCAAAATCACATTGCAAGAGGGTTTCCTTCACGCTCTCTAGTTCTAATTGGTTGCACAGCTATCCATTCCTACCTGCTAATCTCGATTGTGATAATTCTTTGATCACTACTCTGGATGTGGATCTACTCACTATGCCATGGATTTACCTATTGAAGTTTACAGATTTCAAAAGGGAACCAGCCGTATGGGGTAATGAAAGCCAAGCCCGTGGTTGATAAGAAGTGCTTCTGTCTTGCTTCTTCGCAAGAACTCATGGGGCAATGGACAAGCAATGCTATGGTGTCGTCCTCACTTGAGCCAACCTAGGAGCAAACCTCTCGGTCGTTAGCTTCTTTTCTTTCTGCGTAAACTTCCCTGCTAACCTCTTTGCTTCAAAACCAAAGCGGAACTTACCTAGTAAAGATCGACTCAAATAGATGCTTATCAGTTGCTTTTTTTTCAGTTCTTTCTTTCTTTCATTGATGAGGTATTCCCTAGCTTCAATTCAGTGAATGCTTTTAACGAGCATTTGCTGGGCGATTATTTCAGATTGATCGGAACAAATAGATAAATGAAACTTTGAGCAAGTCTCCTTAAAAGCAGATAGGGTCATCAGAACAGGATCAGCCGAGGCTAAGACAAGAGGATGGCCTAAATGCAAACCATAAATAGCTGATAGCGTAAAAGCGCTCGGGGAAAGCACCTTGGGTCCCTTCCTTGAAAGGCGGATAACAATAAGAAGGAGCCCTGCTAGCTCGGTCAGTGGGCTTGCTTCTATCAACTGCACAGCCCTTTCAGGTATATCCCATACATCGATCAAGTAAGCTTTCACTTCAACGGAGATAGAAATTTCTCAATTCCCAGCGTGACACACTAGATAGAGCTGCAGAGACATGAATCAAATCCGGGTTGCCCATATTCTATATCTTGATTCGGAAAGATCACTTTCAGAACGAATGCATCTCAAGCTCTCGCTTTCAGAGCAGATGTGCGAGAAGTTTCATTACGAAGCTATGCTGATATCTATCGTTGAGTCAGGGGCTGGACCTTACCGCAAATCCACAAGCAAAGCATTGAATGAACACAGAAAAGAGTGGGAATATGCTCCTAGACTATAGAGGTCCACCTCGGAAGCTTTCAACTCATCATATGGCTATGCTTATGTGCGAGAACTTGTGTACATACAATCATGAAAGAGCATTTCGAGATGGAAGCAAATACAACCAATGAAATCACAGACTCAGTAACCGGGGAAGCTCTCAAGGCAAGGTAGCCCAACTTCTTTCGCACCGCTTTCACAGCCCAAGAGAGAGCTCAGCGAGACTATTCGATCGGCATACCGAAGTATACCGGCTAGACGAACTCACCTAAAGGAAGGTCCCGCCTGGGGAGGCACTCAGTTGGTTAACTAAGTCGTGCCGGTCTACTGCTTTCCACACAGCAGGCAAAGACGTGTGGTAACGTGTCTCATATCGAGGAGAGAACTTCTGGTTACTCACCTTTCAGGCTCAGACAACGATTCATAATCTGTAACTCTTCAATTGGTCATTGGCTCTATCCGAGTTTCTAGGATCCTACGCTCCTTTGTTGCCTTCTTCATCATCTTTCCCCTCATCTACTGGTCCATACCATTGCCCGCCCATTCTTGATGTATAGCGTTGCAAGGACAGGGGAGAGCAGCCCCACAAGCCTTTCCTTTTGCCATATCGTTGGAAAGGGCTGGCGAATCGCCTCAAAGAAGAGTTTCTATAAGCGTTAGTGGGATAATCGAAATGGGAATGGGATGCTGCCTTTGCTTGGTTGCAGGATTCCTTTGATGCCAACTGCAGCTATCGAGTAGCGCACCAGTAGTCTAAAAGGAAGGCTGCTTTCTCGTTCTCCGGTCTGACCTGACGGCGCACGCAATTCGATGTCCGGACGGGTGGGACTGTAGCGTCGGCTTCGCCGTTTGAGAATACCCCGTCTCGCTCCTCGCCGGTAAAGGGACATTGCAACAACGAAAGTCTCTCCGGCCAGTTCAAGGTATCCATCTACTTCACGTGGCTTATCTTTTTCTTATCTTACGTTGACGCTTCCAAAGCGGCTCCGTCTCCGCCTCTGCCTTCTCCGCTCCCAGTTGGGTATCTCCGAGGACTTGGCCGTGTGGATTGTTTACTGAACGTCCCATACTTGGCCTATCGCTCCATTCGGTGAAGTACCCCCTTCCATTTATTTCTCTTTTTAGAGGTAAGCGGGATCAACCCGAAATGCGTGAACCAGTGCCCTTTTAGTTGACTCTTCTATATGTTATATAAGAAATTACAGGATTCAATCCTTCCCTTCCCCGTGGGAACATCGGAGTAATCGCGTAAGACATATTCTTTGGCAAAGCAAGCTCACCTTCCTCATCTGAACTGACAGACCGACAAGCGGAGGAAAAGAAAGAAAGGAGAATAACATCCCTAGAAATGCCATATCCTACTTTGAAGCTCACTCATCTTCTTCCTGACCAAGGAAGCCTATCTCCCCCTTTCAGGTGAATCTATAATCATAGAAAGAGAAGGGGAACCTGGGGCTTTCGTTGCCTATTTCTCTGAAAAGATGAGTTAGTTACCTTTCTGAACTATTGTATTTTAGAAGTCCACTTCGCTGGAACACAGCACCAGCTTCCCTGCAGCAGCACATTCGTCTATCAATATCCTGTCGCTAAAGATAGGAAAAAAACCTAAAGATTTCACAGAGTCAAGCCTGGAAGCAAGAAAAGAGTTGGCTGGCCCAAGACAAGCCTTAGAACTGGATCTGAAGATACTAGATCGAGTCAAGTCGAACCTAATTCTTGATCTCAATGAAATTAGTAGCGCTACGAGCTAGGGTTGTTCCGGCTAATGAGGATATTCCCTTATATTATATTATAAAAGTAGTTCCTACTATACATACGTGTCCTCCCACTAGATTCGAATCGGTGGTTCAGAGATCCGTAAAGAAGGACAAGACCAGCTACCTAGTTGGTATTCTGTTGAAACCTTAGCTTACATCCGTACCTAAAAGGAGGGGAGGTCCCTCTCTAATCTAACGTTGAGGCCGACGCAGCTTTCCCATCCATACTATATGGATTTCGAACCTTCACTTCACTCGATTTCATCTTTCTTATTTGAATTTGATTGAATTTTCTTTCTTCTTCCTGTCTTCTTTTGAGAAGAAAATCTACAACGAATGCCCTAAACAGAGGGCTCTTGTTCTTTCTTCTGTACGTCTTCTTTCATTCCACAATGAGCCTTTCTCGGACGCAGGTTCCTTTCTTGTTCTATTCCTTTTGTGTATTACCTCACCTGGGGTTCCTTTGTTTCGTCTTTCGATACGAAGAAGATAGAAAGTGAGTTCCGCAGAGCCGTTTGTGATTTGAAGTTCATCGTCGAGATTGGCTTCACTCCTTTCATTTGAATCACTGTTTTCTAAGAATGCTACCGAATAAGGTCAAGGGGAAACTCCCTTTTCAAAGGGCTGACGAAGCGCCTCAAACTAGAGTTTCAAGAAGCAAGGGTAGCTCAAGCGGTCTTTCTCAAGTAGCTAGCTTAGGGCAGGGTGGATCATCATCAAAGACAGGAATGGGTGCTCAATCAATGGAATGTTTGCTTTTCTCTGTCTTCCAGTCCATTGCAACTCAAATCTCAATCTCAGGTTGAGGTCGAAAGAAGGGATCAGATCAACCTATTGAATCTAGTATTGTTGAAGCATTTCCACGAGGGGAATAGATCTCAATCGAGAGGGCGAGCTTAACGGGGGAGTCGCTTTAGTTAGTGTTAACTGACCCTGGACGGTGAGCGGGGAAGTTTAAGTAGTCTTTCATATTGTAATATTCTTCCTACCCTAAAGAAAGCTAAGAGAAATGGCTTGCGCGCTTCTAAAGCTCGGAAAGGATCTTAATAGGTTACGCTCTCGAAAGCGAAGACGAGTTCATAACTTATTTCTAGAAGCACGACTCGAACGTCATAACTTGCCGGGCCGGCCAGGAATTCAGGTAGTATCAATCCATCCTTGTTATCTGCTAATTGAGTGCCTCAGGTTGTTTTGTTTCCCGAAGGCGACTTCTTGTCTCTGTTCAATGTGGTATGTTGGCTCGCCCAATAACGGAGACTTTAAAGAGAACTTGTTATGAGTTCCTCGATGAGGGTAAGCCCGTCCTTCCTTCATTCAATGGTGACCGAAAAACCCCCTACTGCATACTGGGCACGGATCCGCAAATGGTTCAATTCAGTGGATACAGTTCCATTACTCGCAACATCCTTACCCGTCCCAGCGTATTCCCCAGCGAGTCTCCTTGTTTTGCCCTTCCCTCCTGTTCCTACTTTAGATGTTCCAATATTAACAAGTGCTCCTAGGAGTTATGCAGTGGTGAAGGCTTATGCTACAGTAAGAAAATCAGATCAAATTTCTCCTGTTTGAGAGCCCTCTTCCTTCACTACCAGCGGCAACAAAGGCTTCACCCAAAGATTCACCATCAACCACCTATAGTATAGTCGCAGGGGCGGAGGTAAAGGCATCCCTGATAGTTGTTGCCCTAACATCCGTAGTTTTTTACTGGTTCGTAGGGTACGTTACGGATGGGGGGTCTCGCTTGCACATTACTGGGTTTGACCTTTCGGACTTGGAGCCATGTAGATCTCCTGGCTTATTGTGTATGATTGAATCTTGTCCCGAGGGGTTTGGTTTGAAGCGCTCGTTCCAGGGAAAGGGGATCAATAGGAAGATGAGTAGGAAGTTAGGTGTGTAGGCTAGACCTGCTAGGCACACAAATAATAATGAAACTCCGTTGGTATGGAAGGAGGTAAAGGGCTGGGTGAAAGGGTGACCTGATTAAGTAATGAGGTCTGATCCACGTGCGAGCATGCGTATTCACCACACCCACACAGATCAATCTCATTTCCTGGCTAATATGACTTTTCTTTCCCTTCCTTAATAGAAAGGTAGGTGAGAATAAGAACCCATCGTTGCTTTCTATTAAGGTTCCTCGTTTCAATTGATTAGATGAGTACGGTCTTGCATTCCTTGTGGATTGCTATCCATATAAGTAGAGGGAAGGATGTTAAGAAGGGACTTGTAATAATTGAATGAATTTTCATTCCTTGCTGGTAGATGGAATGAAAGCTTTCCTTGAGATTGTAGTTAAGGAGTGAAGGAAAGGTAAAGGAGAATCTATTAGATGAGAAGTCCTACCCATACCTAAGGGATTTAAACCCTAGATGGAATGAGGGAAGGGTTCGGTATGAGTCGTTTCCTGACTGATAGGTAGAAGAAGAATGAGATGATAACCTTTACTTGTTAAATACGTATATAATAGCCTTTAATTCAATCTCATTCCTTGAATCGGCGTTAAATCCTTTCCTCTCGTCTTGCTTCATCTGAAGGGTGGGTGGGGATAAGAGGTCTTGAGAGGAGTTAAGGCAAGCAAGTCTACTTTGCACCCGGTGCACCGAGAAGTAGGATCATTTCTAGAGCCATCCGGCTTTGCTGCGCCTGTTCTTTCACCACCGTGCTTTGCACCGGCACCACTATCTTGCCCAGCAGCATACCTTCGTTAGGTTCCTGTCCTATAAGTACCCAAGCTAGCAGCCAGTAGCAGGAGAGAAAGCATCTCGCCCACTAGTTTGATAGCCTGCCGAGAGGGAAAGGGTAAAGGCTTCGAGGGAGACTGAAGAATCTCGGAGAGAAGAAGTGCTTTATATTCGTAAACACCATACGCTCCTGGGGGGGAACAGTGGCAAGAAGCGATAAGAAAGATGACCCTTTCATTTTGCTTCAGTTGCCGAAACTAGTCTCAATTTAAATGAAATACGAAGAACTAAGGATAGAAAAAGCCTAGTTACCGTTAAGGTAAGGTGGTTTTGCGTAGCAGTAGTAATGGCGTATCCCTATGCTATGTTGAATCACTTGTGAAGTCGACTTCACTTGACCTATGCATTCTGTTATCATTTCCTACGATGAAAAAGAGGATCTCGCACCCGTACCGAATTGTTGTCACATTTAGGCAGGGGCCTAGGGTGCTAGTTTGTTGAGAAGTCACTCAGCGTGATAGCTTAACCAACGGTTGGGATTGAGGGGGGTAACAGTCCTAGCGCGGCTCGTTTCTTTCAGCAATTTGTGAAAGAAAAACCACATCGGCATTGCAAATAAAGCAAAAACGGTTCAATACAGAGTAGCAAAGAAAAAATAGGAAAAAAGGAGTACAAAGACAGAAGGTAGGTCGCTATCCTATCGCAAGAGAAAAGAGTTGTAGGGCGGAGATTCCCCCGAACCTAAAATGCGGTTTGTCTCTCCACCACTGGATGTGGGGTTATCATAGTTTATCAGCATAATAAAATAGAAAGAATCCGCTATTGGGTAGGCACTCCTAGCAGCAAGATAGGTTGTCTTTGCTCCGCTCCTGGGTCATACCCTAAAGAAAGGTGCCCCGACAATATCAATATGGAGTACCAAAACTGGGATGACCAATAGATAGGTGGGAATATTTGACTCTTTTTTGACTATGGTAGCGCCCATTTCCTTTGAGGATCGAGACGACGTGACAGACTATTGACAACATCTTTCATAGGCATTGACTTTGAAGTAGGAATCCTATTCCTTGTGGTACGGTACTCCACCTTGCGGGGTTATATCCCATACGACGAAGATCAAAATCCATACCTGGGTCGGGCACCCCCAAAATAGATTGAATCTTGATGAGTCGAAATTGCGTTTTTTGGCCGGGTCGAGACAGCTTTCCCGGGGACTGCCAGTGAAACACGGCGTTTTGATGCTTTAATGACAATGGAAAGAGCCCATATAGTTTACCTGCTCGCCTACTACGGTAAAGGGAAATGTTTCTGTCGAAAGGCAAAGTGGACGATTATTCCTCTTTATGTTAGGCTGGCCTATAGCCCTTTTGAAGGTCTTTTTAACTTAACTACACTACTAGGTATCTTCCCCGTCTGTGGTTGAAATAATTGATCATGAATAGTATGACACTGACTCAGATGCTGATCCGGGGGAATTCTCCTCTGAAAGCACCTCCTGCAGGACTGGATTCTCGTTCTGAACCGAAGCCGAAAGAGTTTATTTCGGAATCTTTCCCCATAGGGGGTATGTTACTCGCGCCTAAGCTGATGTCTGGAATGGCTGTAGTGGGAAAGACTCTTTATATAACATGGTTCCGACATCGAATGATTCCCCACAAGGTGCCTGAAACTCTCATTTTTACGGCGGAAGTACATCCAGATTGTCAAAGTTTCATTCTCCGGTGCCCAATTCGCTTGGTGATTTTACTTTCGATTGAGGAACGGGGCCTGCCCTAGTATTCTAGTTCTTAATGATACGTAGTCAAAATCGTCAGATGAATCAACTACTTCCTAGCTAGGAGGACTACCCTCTCTCTATATTGACTTCGCTACTGAGACCACTTCCAAGTAAGAGCGCAAGCCGACCATCTTTGCTGCGGAGGAACCTACATGTGAAAAAAGAACCTATCATACGGAGAAAGCCTTCCCAAGGCTTGCTGCCTATGCCAGATGCTCCTTTCTTTGGAACTACTAGTTAGTCTTGCCTATGAAAATAGAATAGTAAAACAAGGTTCCTGGAGACCGTGAAAAACCTTAATCTTCTGGGCATATCTCTGTATAGAAACCGGGACTTTACCTAGGTGGGGAACATCTCAATTGAAATCGGGCGATCCCATGAAGGAAACAAAGGGGCATAGAGGCGAGGGACCATACCCTGCCAGATCTACTCGTGCGGTCAGAGCCTATGACACATACTTTAGGACGAATTCCTGGTCATTCCTACCATTTGTTCTCATCATGCCATTTTGACCACCTTGCGAGGAGAATCTGCTTTCTATAGATACCCCAGCGTCAAGCTTCACAAATCATGCTTTCAAACGCAGTTCTTCTAAGATAAGAAAATCATCGATCGATCGATAGTAGACCAAGTTAGATGGGAATCGCCTCTACAAAGCTTGTTTTACTTAGATTAGAGAGACTTAGTCAACTCATAAAGGATGCGTTGAGGCCCGAGCCCTTGATACGTAGCTGGTCTTTAGCTAGTTTCTAATCTTTTTAACCTTCCGTGGTAAACAACTATAGAAAGTATTCTCGGGACGGATCAAGGTTATACCTGCTTTAATTGCTTCAATAACAACCAGATGGGGAACCTTTTAGGACACATGCGAACAATTCATATAAACCCTCTACTTGATCTTCGTATGCTATTCTCTTCCCAACCCAACCGTCTTCAGTAGGGCTCATTATCTATGCCGGATGCTCTTTGGTGCTACCTTCCTTTTCCTTACTTCCATAAAAGATGGATCTATCTCTTACTACCAGGCGTGCCTCAACAAAACCAGTCTTTTTCTTACAGTCCTGACATACCTCCGCCAGAACCAGTGTGGAACAGGAGGGGTTTAGCGTCTTCGAAAGAACGAACATGAGAATTCTCAAAGCAAAGGAAGATGAGATCGGTAAGCGATTACACACGCTTCCTTCCTAGCCCATATGCCAAAGGTCTGTAGAATGAGGACAAGACCGGGTGTCGGTTGGTGATCTTTATCAGGACGAGTTAGATCGCGTGCGCAGGCCTCGGAAGTAGAACGGGCCTGGGGATGGTGTCCCCTGCTGGCCCCCCGAAAGCCCTCTTCTCAAAACAAGTACTCATCATGTACACTGAAGAGCCCTCCGATCTAACTGCTGGTAAGCGAATAGATGCCGAAAGACGATGTCCCACACGTGCTCTAAATGAACCATACGTTGAGAAGGAGGTGACGTGACGGCTGATAATGTAGGCCGAGTAAGAAGATGGATAGGATGGACGTGGTTCCCACTTCACAAGTAGGCACGGGTGAGTTCCGGGTCTTTGATGGTAGACCGCCTAATCTTGTAGTTAAGGGTGTTCGCTCAACGCTTATTCAATCCATGACGACCATGCCACCATGTAAAGTGACTTGACGCATCACTGAATGAAATCCACATGCCGTGGTTTAATGAAATTATCTAAAGCTCATACATTATACGGACTCTATAGAGTAATAGAAGAAACCACCCACAACGGTTAGAGTAATAGAACCCCCAACAGTGACTCTTTAGAGTCAAACTTGACTGGTACTCTTACTCTTTTGAGTCCAATCCCGAGCAGAGTTCATACGTGAAGTTTCATTGTTGAATGAAGGTGAGTTCAAGGGCTTCTTTGATCGGGAAATGCACGCTTGTTGTCGTTAAGGTCCCTTCCCCCTGAGTTCAAGATGTCCCTTTCTCTTTCAGCAACTTCCCTCATTGGGATTGGTCAAGCTCCTTCACTTATTGCTCGATCCGATCCGGAACCTATTGGGATAGCACCTTTTCTTCCTATTATTAGGTCTTCTTGCCCGTTAAGTTCCTCTACTGGTAGTCTAGTTGTAGTTTTGAGCGGGTTTAATAACAGAATCTGGAGAAGCTTTACAAAAAGTGGGTAGGTTCCTAGCTCAACAGAGGAAGGATCCCCAACATAAGGTAGCTTTCCCAAGGGAACTCACTCTACTTAAAGGTTTTTGAGGTACTTACTCAGGAGGGAAGATTACTCTACAAAAGAAGACGGAGAGGGGATACCCCAGGGAAGGGGGGAACACGTTAAGTTGCCAGTTCCGATCGAAGGAATAGGGGACAAGGTGCTCGACCAACTAATCAGTATTGGGGAGAACTAATCTAGCTATTAGCTAAAGGTAGATTGCTTTCAAGCTACTCGGCTAACTAGGATCGGAGTGGAATTAAGACTCCCCTCTCGGAGTTTAACTGTGAACTGACTTAGCCCTTCACTTCTTTCTTTCCCTCACATTTACCTCACATCAAGGAGAGCATTCTTCAAGACATTTGAGAAGCATCAAGGATTCCTTGTTCTTTGGAAGGGAATCCACTTCTCCTCCTGCCGAAGACTGAAGAGTAAACCTTGCATTCATTCTCTAAGGATTAACAAGGTTAGTAATAGGCTATAGGCTCGACTGCAAGGAGAGAAGGAAGCAGCTTGACTTTCACGACTATCAGGGCACCTACTGAACTAGATGCAACTCAAAAGAAAGCTCCAACTCTATCTAGTGAAGGTTTAGGCTTTCTTTGCCTCGGACAAGCTTTTTTCTTTCCTTGCGTCTCTTACTTCTGCTTCTGCTAGGTGAAGAAGCTATGAGACTATTTAAAGGCTTATTCGAGCCAGTCTAGTAGGCATCGCTTTCTATCGGAACCGTTAGCCTCGCCCCATTAAAAAAGCTATCAATCTGATTCCCGAAGTCAAAGTCAAGCTTCCCCACCTGGCAAGAGTGAAACTCTCTCCTTGACGTATTGATGGTTCCATCCTCTCTTAGTCTTGGCTCTGCCTCGTACTACCTTCGCTCCTAACTACCTAACGCCGAGCTAAGTGCCCTCTTTTCCATCTCCGTCTTAGTAGAGCTTCCACCTCCTTTCAGTTGAAAAGCCAGTTCTTCCGAGCGGGAAGTCTTATGAATCTTAATTGTCACTTCTTTATGACTTCTTGTATGAACAAAGCAAAGTGGAAAAAGCCTTTTTGAACTAGCCAAGGAAGGAAAGTAAGGAAAGCGGGAAAGGTCCGATACAAAGGAAATGGCCTTCAATCTGCTCTGTACGGAGAGTAACCCGGATAATAGGATAACGAAAGAGATCTGTAAATGCTAAAGTATACTGTTGGTATGGGTCTACTAGTCATAGGTTGATATGCTGTTAGCTCTACCGGAGATAGGTATGGAAGCCACTATGGGTATATATCCAGGTATGCTTTTAGATAAGGAACTGAACCTCACGCCATAAACGGAATCCCTATCATGAGCGCGAGTAATGAATAGAAGAGTCAACCCGGTCTATTGCAGCTGAAGCGCAATACCTGTAATGATGGAATGAATGACTCTCTTTCTTTCGTTCGAAAGGGTAATGACATAGAATAGAAAATGGTTTCCGCTCGCCGGGACCTGTAACCCGAGTCCCAATAAGTCATCTATGAGTCTTCGTCTAAGTGTTCGAAGCTAGTCCTGCTGATAGTTTCACTGAAAGAGGGTAGCTCTGTCATCTCGTTTATCTATCCCCTCCCACAGAGTCGAGTTTCCCACCTATACTAGGTCGATTGTCCGATTCATATGTGGGTGTCCCTAATTATCGGCCCTACTTTCTTATTGAGAATCCGCAGTTCCCCTTCAGTCCTGCTAAGTCATTCTCTTTTCCTGTTAGCAATCGAAGCTATCCGGTCGAAGGAGCGTATTCTTGTTTCTCCTTCTTTCTCGTCCGTACTTCGTTGATTGTTTGAGTTTCTCTCCTTGGTTCCCGGGGATGGCGGCAGGACAGAAAGAGTAAAACACCGCCCCAGTGATGCCTCAATGCCCTCCTCAATCAATAAGGGATGCCCTCTCCTAGGGAGCTACTTTGTTCCAGAGAAAAAGCAGTCTTACCGTAACCACTACCGGAACAGGTGCCTACTTCCTATGACAGAAGGTAATCGCCTAGCAGCCCGGAAAGAGATGGCTAGATCTCATTCCTTATCATTTCCGGAATATGGATCTAAAGCTACAGGAGGAAGACAGCTATAATCGAAGACATTCTTAGATGTCCTTAGCTTCTATTACCCTCAAGGAAGAAGCCGGAAGTTGGTAGAATCTATCCTGTTTTGCTCTAAAACGAAAGGCAAGTAATCCTCAGGTTTAAGCATTCTCGAAAGTCCCATGGCGCTATCCTACATCCAAGAACCAACAACAGCAAACTCATCTAGGCTTTTCTTTCCTCTATCCCTATTGATAAGACGATCAGACAATCATGAAAAGACAATCTGACAACATAAGAGTGTCTGTAGCAACATTGTCTTCTATGTTGATAAAAGAAAGAGAACATTTCATCTGCTGTCCACTCTTCGTTCGAGAAGCAAGGAATGAGATTGCAATTCCGTTTAGCTTGAACTAATGAGTGAGGCATCCTTGCGTCTAATGCTTCCGAGCTTGAAAGAGCACAGGGAAGGGCTTGCAACGAAAAAAGCCGGGAAAACTCAGACGAAATCCTTAGGACTGGTTGAAGGTTACGTTCCGCACCAGTCATCTTAATGGCATTTCCGTGGACTGAATGTTCAAAGCAAAATACGAAGAAAAGCGTCTGAGATGAACAGATAACCAGGGAGGAGAGATCACCGATGGAAGGAAGTAGATAACCGTGAAACATCAGCACCTGAGAGAGGGGCAGAGGCGCAGACGAATGACCAAGCGTGGAACTAGTCCTAGCTTTGAGCCTGACTCCTGTGAAAAGCAGTAACCTTGCCCATTAACAAAGACAATTCCTCCATCACTGAGAGTTCGCTTGACGGCTTGACTGAAGTTCTTTCTCATGGAAGTATGCTTCTTTGCTAAACAGGACTCCCTTAGACCAAAGAAGGAGGACGCAGGTGTTGGACAAGATCCGTTGAAGGGAAGGGTGACAGAGAACAACCAGTGAAGAGTGAACAAGTAAATCACAGAAACGAAAGATTTTGAAC